CTGCCTCTTTAGTTCCTCCCAGGCGTTGATCTCGCAACGGCCCTCCAGCACGTCCTCATATCGCGTCCGCCACCACAGCTTCGCATCCCCAGAGAGATACATTGTTGCCATTGTGATCTTTTGGGGGGCACGAACTTAAAGTACTGTTCCATGTCCAAGAGGATGATAAACTTCCTTGGCATTTCGGATCCCGTTGAATGGCTGTGGTTCCGGGACTCAAATGCGTCTGGAGTCGCCAGGTGAGACATTAGGTTCACGAACCGGAGACCTATCTCCACAGCAAGCTCCTCAATTTGACCTGGTCCGTCACGCTTTTGACATCGCCACCGGGATCGTTGAGGCCCCATGAAGACGGCTCTCCTTCACTGGGAAGATCAGCGCGATCACTGAGTCTGGTGACCAACGATTCCTGATTATCCTGCCTTTCTGCCATAGTCTACACTTGTCCACCCAAATGGTCGACCTTGCCCCCATTGGTTGGTTCTTACCAGAAGACGTTCCAGCAAGGAAGGATTCGGAGGGATCAACCGGGTCGAGGAGTCTTTCTCAAAGAAGACGTATGAGACAAAGTCATTACACACTACGAGAGGAGGGAGCCCGCTTCCTGTTCAACATCCTGAGAAGGAGGTCCTTGATGAGAGCGTTTGTTTACCGCCCTCGTATGGCTACCAGCATGCCGGGAATGTCCCTAGCCTTTTTTATGGATATCCTTGACTTTATCATCGATGAAGGTCAGAGACATCCAGGGATGAATCGATATCAATGTACCTGTCTGTGCGAGCTGCCCTGCGCCCAACCAAAAGGGAGTGAAAAAGTGCGTTCCAAGTTGGGGATTTAGCTCGTGGAGATGATCTTATCGGAGAGGCGCGAATCCATTGATCAACTTGGTCGTCCGGGCTAGCTTAGTAGCAAGCTCTATCTTGAAAGAGGTACCACAGCAGACTTCTGGTGAGTACTGGGTAATCTCAAACTAGGATTCAAGGGATCGACCCGGCCTTGCATCGCCCTATCTTTGTCTTCCAAATATGCCTGGGTAAGTCCGAAAATGCCGATAGAAAGGACCCAAGGCATTCATCAGCGCGGCATACATGTCATGAAAATGGTGGCCCATTGAGAAAACCCCTTTTTTGGGTGAGCCCCATGGGACTGATCGGGGCCGGTTCGTTTTTGATTGAGCTTGATGGAAACTGGCTGTGAGGAACTCCTCTGGCCAAGGTGAGGAGTGGGGTCATCCCTGTGGAATAAATCCAATAAATGGAAACCTGGCTGTGTCGCAAGGTCTAACGACCGCTTTGAATGGAGCTTGCTTTCAAAAAAGTCACGGGGCGGTAGATTGACGAACAAGGAAGTCAGAAGATAGGTCGACTCGAATCTCACTGGCAAACTCTTATGGTTAGTTCTTGGAGAGGTCTCCTGGACCAAATCTCTATGTCCGAAGAGGAGTAGACAACCTTGATTCGGCTTGATCCCATGTCTTTGCCTCTTCTGCAGACTGAGCTCGCTGATTGATTTAGTACCTCCGGATGGCAGCTTCTAACTTTGATTCACGTCGATCAGCACGCTGACACGCTCCCAGAGCATGCAGGAATGTCCCTAACTTATTGGCTTATTGGTGGATTTCCTTCTTTATCGATCAGGATTGGAGCCATTGCTATTAATGATATGACTGCTACTATAGGTCAGAAACCTTATGTTACTCATGCTAAGAAGTCTATAGCCACTTTCAAATTACGTGAAGGTATGAAAATTGGCTGTAAAGTGACTCTTCGGAAAGATAGAATGTAAGAATTCCTAAACCCCATGACACCAACGCCTTACTATACAAGGGGGAGGCAACGCAAAATCAGCAATCTATCCCCGATCCAAGCTGGGGAGAAAGTCTGGCTACCTAGTCTTAGGGGGGCATCTATCTGGTGCGCGCCTCCAGGTGGGAATAATTGTAAATACTATACAGGCTCTTTGATCGAATGGGTGATATGGCTTAGTATAAACAAATCAAAGCTATTCTCGTCTAGTCTACTCCAAGCGTAGCCTAAGCAGTAGAGGAGAGGGATCACCCGGTAACAGTATGGCAAGGGGTGAAAGCCCGATGAAAGGCTCAAAGTCTCCCTGCAGATAAAAAGATTGAAAGATTGGTAGTGGAGTTTGAATCTCAGTAGTGTTTATCGAAGAAGTCCCGTTAAAGGACCCTCCTTTGATCCCGATTTGAGATGAAGAATCATCCTCTATCTATAGACATTAACAGAATGCGTTCCCTGTAGACGTTAGAGAAGACTGTCGAACCCCCTGGGGAACTACTTGTTGATCCGCCCCTATCCCATTGTCCAAGATTCCCAGGTGTTGAAAGCATTTGAATAGGGTTGAAGATATCCCCTATAGAGACTTAGGCATAGAGACTGAAGCATAGGGCCTTAAGCAACCTTTCGGAAAAGAAGATGTATCAAGGTAGACTGAAACTACAGATATTGAATGAAAGGCTCCGGCCTTTTGTCTTTATTTAGGGGAATAGGCGCAGTTTTACTATTCATTCGGGGAAGACGCGTATAGCACCGGTCAGAAGATCAAAGAGGACTCACCCCCAGAAGTCGCAGGTTCATAAATAGGTGTATTACATAGATCCCTTCTTTCTCTTAAAGAAAGAACATTAGCCCAGCGGCGGAGGGAAGACTGACTGAATCGCTTTCTGCTTTTCAGGCTGCCTTTCCCCTCTTTTCAGTTGTTAGAGGTTCGTTCCCCTTTTGTATGATCGATCTGGGCAACAAGCCATTTCTTTCGCTCCATCATTGTTATGCTCACGCGGATTTGTAAGCTAAGTTTGCTTCATTGATATCCTTGAAAAGGCTTGATAGAAAAGGAATTCGATTTGGACACTAACTGAATCGTTCCTGAATGAATGAACCTATAGAAGAGCAAGGTTTGATCTAATGCTTTCCACTTGCGCTAATATCGTGATTTCCACTTTGAAATCTCTCATTCAATCTGACCCGGATCGTATATCAGTTAGGAGTTCAGCTTCTTATGGCGAGGGCCAAAAGGGAAAGATAGAGTTGTTGAATCAACGGCCTTTATCACTTGATCAGGGGTTGGTTAGTTGCAGGGCCTGTTGGGGACTTTAGCCTGCTTCTCCTGCCTAGCGAGGTTGTAGATGTGACTTCTTCCGCTATTTAGATTAAGGAACAAGGGAGCTCTGCGACCATCCCCCCTTTTGGAAAGGGAAGCAAGGGGGTGACGTTCCACTTACACTTACTATCTAGGCCGGGCTAGTTCTTCGTCTTTTGTATGGTATAGTGAGTTGTTGTTCTTGTGAGTGCTTGGCAAATGAAAGGAACTAAGTATCCCGGGTCAGTGGATCTGTGCCTTACCCTAGCGGGCTTCTCACTGAGTCATTTCCGTAGTCAGGGAGGGATCGATATCTTGGTCCATGGGCCCATTCTCAATTAGTCTTCCTGGACTATGTTTCTTACCCACCCTTTCCATCCCTGCAAGCATAAAAACAAGTTCGGGCAGCGAGTCACATGTTGGAATGTCAGGATGTGGAATTTAGTTATTGAGATTAGATTAGTGATTAGTCACACCTACCGTAACCTATATTGGTAAGGTTAAGCAGCTGACTTCGCCCCAAAGATGAGACTAGGAGAGTTGCATGCTCAAATGTGATCAATTGTAAACAAGCTCTTGTACATCCAAAGCTTCTTCAAAGCCCGTCCCAAACCACTTCTCGGAGGTGCAAAGACACCGACGGAGGACTTTTCACCTTGATCTTTTAAAGAATGGCCTTTACAGCGCCCTATGCCGATTCCCACTTTCACTCTGACCCCCAATCCTAGGGTAAAAAGTCTACGATGGAATGATTATACTCTAGTAAGCTGTTCTCAATGGGCTTAGCCAAGTTCTCGCCGTTCAGGAGTGGAATATTCCCATGATATAGTCGCTCAGTCATTTGTGAATTCCTTTCTTGAGTCCAGGATATCGGAAATAACATCTATAATAGAGTAGCCGGAACCGGTGCTACACCAAAGCATGGGCTTTTTCTATTTCAGGAGGAACTATAACGAATCCGGGTATTTTTAGTTATGAAGGTGTGGCGGGGGCACATATCGTGTTTTCTGGCTTGTGCTTCTTGGCAGCTATCTGGCATTGGGTGTATTGGGACCTAGAAAGATTCTGTGATGAACGTACGGGAAAACCTTCTTTGGATTTGCCTAAGATCTTTGGAATTCATTTCTTTCTCTCAGGGTTTTTAATGGCGCATTTCATGTAACAGGCTTGTCTGGTCCTGATGGGTGTCCGATCCTTATGGGCTAACTGGAAAAGTACAATCCGTAAATCCAGCGTGGGGCGCGGAAGGTTTTGATCCTTTTGTTCCGGGAGGAATAGCCTCTCATCATATTGCAGCGGGTACATTGGGCATATTAGCGGGTCTATTTCATCTTAGTGTCCGTCCGCCTCAACGTCTATACAAAGGATTACGTATGGGCAATATTGAAACTGTACTTTCCAGCAGTATCGCTGCTGTTTTTTTTTGCAGCTTTCGTTGTTGCTGGAACTATGTGGTATGGTTCAGCAACTACCCCAATCGAATTATTTGGTCCCACTCGTTATCAGTGGGATCAGGGATACTTCCAGCAAGAAATATATCGAAGAGTTGGCGCAGGACTAGCCGAAAATCTGAGTTTATCGGTCTACAATTCCCGAAAAAGGAGCTTTTTATGATTACATTGGTAATAATCCGGCAAAGCAAAAGGGGGATTATTCAGAGCAGGCTCAATGGACAATGGGGATGGAATAGCTGTTGGATGGTTAGGACACCCCATTTTTAGAGATAAAGAAGGTCGCGAGCTTTTTGTACGTCGTATGCTTACTTTTTTTTAAGCATTCCCCGTAGTTTTGGTAGACGGAGACGGAATTGTGAGAGCCGACGTTCCTTTTAGAAGGGCAGAATCCAAGTATAGTGTCGAACAAGTAGGTGTAACTGTTGAGTTCTATGGTGGCGAACTCAATGGAGTCAGTTATAGCGACCCTGCTACTGTGAAAAAATATGCTAGACGTGCCCAATTAGGTTCCATTTTTGAATTAGACCGGGCTACTTTGAAATCCGATGGTGTTTTTCGGAGCAGTCCAAGGGGTTGGTTCACTTTTGGGCATGCTACGTTTGCGTTGCTCTTCTTTTTCGGAGACATTTGGCATGGCGCTAGAACCTTGTTCAGAGATGTTTTTGCTGGGACCAGTCCCGATGATTCTTTTCCAAGCCCAGACCTGGAGATAGAACAACGGATTCCACCACACTTGCATGCTTAGAGCAACATTGCCTTGGCTCGAATAAACGGTCTCATTAATCAAATCCAGCTCCGCATAGATGTTCGCTGTCACCATGACAGTAAGAGCCCTTCTCCAGATAGCAAGCGGACAGCGATTTCGAACAAGGGAGTTGGCTGAGGGGTGAAGGGGTGCAATAAACAATGTTTAGCCAACCAGGATAGGATCCTTCTTTTTTTTATTAACGGAAATACTTAAGGTACAGACCAGCCTCTGCCGCCCTTTGGACAGTTGTTCACCAAGGGCAGAGTGAATGCTTTTTATCTCTTTCTTTGGAAAGAGCCGATTTCATGAAAGTACCAGTGGCCGGCAGTTTACCCAGTACTACTCTATCTTCGATGAGATAGGAAATCTCTTCTCCCTAGTCCATCAAGAACGACTTGCTCTCTCCACACGGATTAATGAAGTTCAAAATTCTTTGTCTTGCTGGATGGTAAAAATGGATGCAAGGACGGCTTCCCTAATTCCTATGGCGTCCAATTTGTCTACTTCATATCCAGTCTTCTTCTATCCAGTTTTTCCATTCGCTGCAGCCCAAGTCGGAGAAGCAAGAGATGGTTATATGGGGATAACGGACCATGATTTTCTTATGCAACTCAGACATAAACGGTCCTAATGGATCTTAGCCAGTTGTTTTAGCAGTGGATCCGGTCGGCAGCAGTCGATCCAGTTGACCGAGTCCGAGTCCGGGTTAGGGTTTGGCTGGGAAGTAGATCGGCTAGGGTTAGGGTTTGTTCGAGTCCCACGCCCTACACCGATTCCTCGCCAAAAAGAGCTGGACGTCCCTTTCCCCCACCTATATCTGAATCTGCTAAAAGTCCAATGGATCGGAATACGAATTAGATCAGATCCTTTCACTTTCATTAATAGGTTGATGTCTTTCCCTTTGCCATAAGCTCTTTTTAAAGAACTTCGACTCGGTTCCCGGATAAAAAAATAAATGCAAATCTTCGAGTTGCTTCATATATAGTGGGTAATAGTTTCCATTTGTTCCGTTATTAATTAAGTTAATTAAGTAGTTAGTTATAGTGATCTAACCCTTAAGGGTATACTTACCTAGTAGATAATGGAAGTCTTTTGATCCCTTTTTGCTTATATAGATATTTATATATATAAGGGTTATTTCGTGCGTGCTAGTAAAAGCGATCCCGTATATTTTTATAACCTTCATAGAGGGAGATAAACGTATCGAAGTAGATGGAGTGCTCGCCAAAGTCTTACAGACTTCTTATCACGTCGCGGAGATATGTGGCGTCGTGGGCATCCTTTGTGAGCCCATCGAGTATAGCGATCCTTTTTTTTTTTTAGCTTAATCGGTCCCCCCTTTACGTAATAGGGGGGCAGCAAAACCCGCTATAAAAGATTCCGCTGCGTCTTCCGCTTCAGTATGTTTGTGTCCTTTCGGCGAACCTAAAGTCCAAAACGACTTCCGTTCCTTCCGCCTTAGACCCCGCTCAAACTCTGCTTCCCTTCATTCTCTCCCTCCAGTTCCCTTCCCGAAAAAAGGTCATATTACCGAATTTCTTTTCTTTCTTTTTTTCGGAATATAGCGCTTTAGCCTTTAACGCCAGCCTTAAAGCTAGCCAGCCAGCTGCGCCCTCTAGCCGCGCCAGCCCTAAAGCCAGCAAGCAGCTCTGTGCGCCCTAATGCCAGCCGCTTTTTGCGCGCGTTCTTGGATTGATTCAATGGAATAAGGACCGTGAAAAATCAAGCTATAAGCTCGAAAAAAAGGGGGAAAACTTCTTACTTGAGTCTTGAGTCGCCCAAGTCATATTCATTTTGCTTTTTTTTCGGTATAGGTTTACATTACAGGTTTCCCCAACTTACCAAAAAGCCCTATCAAGCCTTTGATCCAAGTTTGGCAGCTTTTTGTCCAGCTTTGTATCTTTTTGTGGATGACTCAAAGCAGGTTTCAAGAAGGCGCACCTATCCTATCTCTTTCTTAGGTTCGGCAGGTGTCGTTGGTTCTGTGTTAGGTCGGTCACTCGGTTCTTCGTCTTCGCTTCGCAGGTTTGTTAATGAGCCCCGGCCCCATACCATCCTTTGTATTTTAAAAAGGGATAAAGCTTATTCCATTTCTCGTAATACTGGTGTGGTACTTTTTAGTGAAGGAGAGGGATGGGTCCTCCCCCTTCAGCCCATTAACAGAAGTAATCGAACTTTCAGATCGGAATGCATGGTGGTTCTTGGTTCCCACAGGGCTGCCTATTCCACGGCGACTCTGTCCCTTGACATGATTGGCTATACCTAACTATGGATAGCTAGAAATAGCGCCCGATCGACGTCATGTGGTTATCCCTTAACTTCCGAGTGACTGGAGGCATGGTCCATTGGTTAGGTGGACACCGCCTCGTTTCCCTTCGAATCTCGCTGTTTTCCTGTACTTTACTGCTCTACTCTCGGCACACGCATTAGAATCCCAAACCTTCCTGATAGTGCTTTTGGGATACCGATGATTAGTCGGTCGCGTATTGTGTCATGTATTTAGGGGGGGCCCTTTCCGCGTATGAACGCATTGGGAACGGGTAAACCAACCTCCGCCTCGCAAAGGCAGCCTAGACTGTTGTTCTACTGCTTAATTTAATGTAGTAGTGTATACTTATTTCAGGTCCCGTTGTTAACGCACTAAACTCTGGTAGGTCTCCTCCATCTGCCCTCGAGCAGTCCGAGTTGATCCTTCAGATCTCGATTTTTGCGCATGTCTATTTGTTCAGGTCTCTCTGACCTTCCTCCTCACCATGCCCTATGTTTATTTGGACGATTTATCGGATCTACTTTGCTATACCATTCTCCGATCGCCCTCACCATAGATACGGATTTCGTAGTGCGTACTCATATCCCCCACAGCAGAGGCCTCAGCCCAGCCTGCATGTGCCTATTTTAGACGTTTTTATTCGTCTAACTACGGAGCAAACGTAGGCCCCCCAATCGGGGGGCCGAAGCGCTAAAGGTTGTTCTGTTCTAGCTCTCGTACTTCATTCTTATTGGTTTTAATTGTCCTTGATCTTCCCGAAAAAAGATATACCAAGCAATGATCCCACATCTTCTTCTGTTCACCCGGTTGAGAGTGTTCGACCAGTGCATCTCTTCTATTCCGACTTTCAATTCGATAGGGAAAGCCTAATAGAATACATACGATGGTTGCTCGCAGCCAGGCCAGCCTGAACTGGCTCTCTCATCCTTAGTTGTCGGATCTAGTGGCATGTCTACCCCTCCGTGGAAGACCATTTTTGGGGGGCTTTTTCTGGCTCTTTCTGATGGGCGCTGGAAAACCTCTCGATGTGGCGCCCGATTTTTTGAATGAAGTTACACGACACAGTTCTTATTACTATTACTTGACTCAAGAGTTGCTCAATGAATCTGTTGATTCGGAATCACGGGATCGGTATCTGTCACAGATGATGAATCAATCTTTGTTTTTTTTCTACCTCTGTAACTCTATCTTTGTTAGTGCCGTCTATAATGATAATTACTGATGAATCAAAAACTTTCCATTGGAACTGATTCTGTCAATTGGTATTTTTGCTTATCCTCGTATCTTTCAAAAATGGAAACTCAGGTAAGTTTTTTATACAAATATGTATAAAAAGAACGTATCTCATTTAGCTCCTTCATGCCTACGCTTAACACTAGTTATTTCGGTTTTATACTGGCGGCTTCAACTATAACCCCAGCTCTATTTATTGGTCTGAGCAAGATACGACTTATTTAAAATTCATTGAATGCAAAAAAAGAAAAATAAATGTTTCTGTGAGATTCCAGGTATCCACTAGGTCTAATTCCGTTCCGTCACCTTCCCGCGTCAATTGTAAATTCTTGGTCATTGAGATTCATGGGCGATTCGGATAAATATTGAGGGATAGATATTCCCTCTCTTTTTCCCCTTTCAAACAAATCGAAATGATTGAAGTTTGACTATTTTGAATCGTGTTAGGTCTAATTCCTATTACTTTGGCTGGATTATTCGTAACTGCATATTTACAACGCGGTGATCAGTTGGACCTTTGATAAAGTAACATCTCTTATTTTTATTGACCTCCTCCTTTCTTTAATCCGCAGGAGGTCAAATTCAGGTTGCTGTTCAAGTTAGTGAAGTTATTTCATTGTAATTCGACCTAAGAAGAACGGAATCACGCTCTGTAGGATTTGAACCTACGACATTGGGTTTTGGAGACCCACGTTCTACCGAACTGAACTAAGAGCGCTTTCTTATCACAATAGATAAGACCGTAAAGAAAAGGATGATTTTTTTACCCCCGCATGCATATGCATATAGTCTCATAAAAAGAAAGATTATGTATGTCCAATGAGAATCGATCTCAATTGATCCCTCGTGACTGCCCAGAGGAGAAGTAATAGGTAGGGATGACAATGACAGGATTTTAACCCGTGACATTTTGTACCCAAAACAAAGGCGCTACCAAGCTGCGCTACATCCCTTTCAATTGGTCTACAGTGTCATTGTAGAGAATCCCAGTTTTCCAAATCGTTATTTCATCCATTAATATCCAATTTTTCTTGCTTGGTCTCATATTTATTTATTTAGATACTCATCATCATCCCGCCGCTCCTACCAACGATAATAGAAGTTTCGAGGGTTTCCCGTCTCTCGTCATAGGAAAAAGAAAGACCCATTAGCGCTATGCGAAACCTCGCGGTTTCCTTCGCTTACTCTCCACCGGTG